AGTAAATAATACTAATAGAAGTAAAGAAAATAACATAGTATTGGCGGATTCATAAGGATAGGAAAAGTACTTGTGATTATCAAAATGAAGAATATTAATAAAAGGGCGCCCACCCCCTTTTTTTCTTACATTCTCATCACTTCGATATATCTTTTTAGAAAAAAAAGAAAAACTTTTATTTCTTAATAAACGAAAATTTTGGTTAATTCTTTTGGAATACCCCTTACCCCATAAGGATATGGAATAAAAAGAGGTATTTTTTTTGCCACTATAATTTTGAAAATGAACGTTTAAATGCCCTTCAAAAGTAAGTAAATAAATGCGAAACATATAAAAGGCGGTTAATCCTGCCGTGGCCCAAGCTATTATTGAGAAAATCGGAGAATACAACCAACTCGCATTAAGAATTTCATCTTTTGACCAAAAACAAGCAAGCGGCGGAATACCACAAATAGAAAGTGTACCTAATAAAAAAGAGGTTTTGGTAATCGGTACATGTTTTGTTAAACCACCCATAAGAACCATATTTTGACTTTTATACGGAGAAAAACCAACAAGAGTTTCCATTGAATGAATAACGGACCCAGACCCCAAAAATAATAATGCTTTTGAATAAGCATGAGTAATCAAATGAAATAAAGCACTTCGATAAGACCCCATTCCTAGAGCGAACATCATATAACCCAATTGAGACATTGTCGAATAGGCTAAACCCCTCTTAATGTCTTTTTGAGCAAGAGCTAAAGTAGCTCCTAATAATACTGTGATTATGCCAATCAACGCAATTAAATTCATTATATAGGGTATAACTATAAAAAGAGGAAGAAGGCGAGCTACAAGAAAAATACCCGCCGCTACCATAGTAGCAGCATGTATAAGAGCCGAAATAGGAGTGGGTCCCTCCATAGCATCGGGTAACCACACATGAAGAGGAAATTGTGCAGATTTAGCAACTGCACCGGCAAATAATAGAGCAGCACAGAAAATAATAAATGGAAAACTGACTTCATTATTATAAATCAAGTTATTCATTATTTGAAATAAATCTCGAAATTCAAAACTACCTGTTATCCAATAAAAACCTAAAATTCCTAATAATAAACCAAAATCCCCTACACGATTAGTTACAAACGCTTTTTGACAAGCATTTGCCGCAGAAGGTCGTGTGAACCAAAACCCTATTAATAGATAGGAACACATTCCAACCAATTCCCAAAAAATATAAATTTGTATCAAATTTGAACTAGTAACTAATCCCAACATGGAAGTACTGAAAAAACTCATATAAGCAAAAAACCTCAAGTATCCTTGATCGTGGGCCATATAATTATCACTATAAATAAGAACCATAATTCCAACAGTAGTGATTAACATCAACATAATAGAAGTAAGTGGATCAATCAAGCAGCCGAATTCTAAAGAAAAATCGCTATCGAGGGTCCAAGACCATACATATTGATAGATAGAACTGCTATTTATTTGCTGAATAGACAGATTAGTTGAAAAAATCATGACTATACTTAACAATAAAATACTTGGGAAAGCCCACATGCGATGAAGATTTTTGGTTGCTGTCGGAAAAAGAAGAAGCCCCACTCCTATTAATATAGGAACCATAAGTGGAACGAAAGGTAAAATCCACGCATATTGATATGTTTGTTCCATAAAAAAAAATTTAAATTCTTAATTAATATTAACGGTTTCTGATTCACCGGACCTTAAAAAAAAAAGGAGTCAATAAAAAATGAATATATGTACTAACTAAAATAGAATTTTTTTTCTTTACTTAATTTCTACCAAATATTTCAAATATTCAAATCAAGAAGTTACAGTTGGTCAAATCATATGAAAGAAATCAATTTATTACGAATCTCCTTTGAATTTTCAAATTCAAATCAAATTAGGTCTATTTTTTTAGGTATATTTTTCGCGGGTTTGGCAAGTTATTCAAAATATTCTTTTTTTTTAGAACTATTTTCTGCGATTTTACCATACCCTTCACCCATCTTATCTATTCTTTTCGATTTTTTGAAAAAAAAAAAATAAAAAAAAAAAAAAGAAATACATAGTGAATTTGGGGAATTTGAAAAGCTCTTATTTTTTTGAACAAACAATAGATGTCTTTCACATCCAGCTATACCAATGAGTAATCTCTTCATTTTTTTTTAATGGCAGTTCCAAAAAAACGTACTTCTGCATCAAAAAAGCGTATTCGTAAAAATTTTTGGAAAAAGAAGGGGTATTGGGCAGCGTTAAAAGCATTTTCCTTAGCAAAATCTCTTTCTACCGGGAATTCAAAAAGTTTTTTTGTGCGACAAAGCAATAAACAAATAAACTAAGTAATAAAACATAACAAGTTGGAATAATCTAAACCAGTCTGACTCAAAAATTGACTCATTTCATTTCAAAAAGAAAATTCACGAATTCCATTTCCTTCAACGGGGAATGGAATTCGTTCCGCTCTTATAGAATATGTAGAATAATAATTTTTATGTTTACCTTACCGAATAAAAAAAGTATTCTTTTTTTTTTACAAAAAACACAGGATACTCAAATTTATTTTTTAGTATATTCGATTTTATCATTTCCAAGGTGGGGGTCTTATTTTCCCCATCAACCTATAAGGTTTTCTTTTTTGTACAACTTTCTTACTTTTTTATTTTCTATAAATTCTTATATAGCCCCCACATTTATCTCGCCATCAATCCACGCAAAAAAACTTTTGGATAAATATGTTGAATGATCTAAATTAGGTTCGTTTTTTTTTTCATCGATAAAAGGACTTTTTTGCTTTCATTTTTTGAAATCAAATAAATCAAAAACACTTAAAAAAATAGTAGGAGTGGGACTATCTAGTTTTACAAGAATTGAGTCGAGAAGAGTCTACAATACATAATAAAACGAAAATCCTAAACGAAACTAATGAACGTTCAAATAGGTATTTGAACAAATTTTTATTCATCAATTTGAATCTTTCTTAAAAAAAGGGACCTGGGTTTAATTCTTAAATCTAGACGATTACTTATTCATAGGTTATTATGAGGTCAAGACAGGCCGCTATGGTGAAATTGGTAGACACGCTGCTCTTAGGAAGCAGTGCTAGAGCATCTCGGTTCGAGTCCGAGTGGCGGCATATCATCTCTTATAAAAATAAAATAGATCCTATAATGAATTCAATTGACTATTTCGATTTTATAATTAAGGAATTCATTTTTTATGATATTTTCAACCTTAGAGCATATATTAATTCATATTTCTTTTTCGACCGTTTCAATTATAATTACAATTCATTTGATAACCTTTTTAGTCGATCAAATCGTAAAACTAGATGGTTCATTCAAAACGGGCATGATAATGACTTTTTTCTGTCTAACGGGATTATTAATTTCTCGTTGGATTTATTCGGGACATTTTCCACTAAGTGATTTATATGAATCGTTAATCTTTCTTTCGTGGAGTTTTTCCTTTATTTATATAGTTCCATATTTCAAAAAAAATCAAAATCTTCTAAGCACAATAATCGGCCCAAGTGCTCTTTTTTCCCAGGGCTTTGCTACTTCAGGTCTTTTAACTGAAATACACGAATCCACAATATTAGTACCCGCTCTTCAATCCGAGTGGCTAATAATGCACGTAAGTATGATGATATTAGGGTATGCGGCCCTTTTATGTGGATCATTATTATCAGTATCACTTCTAGTGATTACAATTAGAAAAAAGAGAAAGCTTTTTTCTACGAGGAATCATGTATTCAATTTAAATGAGTCATTTTTCCTTGGTGAAATTGAATACATGAATGAAGAAAGGGATGGTTTACAAAAAACTTCTTTTTTTTTCCAAAAGAATTATTATAGGTCACAATTGATTCAACAATTGGATTATTGGAGTTATCGAGTTATTAGTCTAGGATTTCTCTTTTTAACCATAGGAATTCTTTCTGGAGCAGTATGGGCTAACGAAGCATGGGGATCCTATTGGAGTTGGGACCCAAAGGAAACTTGGGCTTTTATTACTTGGACCATATTTTCAATTTATTTACATACTCGAACAAATAGAAAACTGAAGGCTACAAATTCCGCAATTGTGGCGTCTATTGGATTTCTTATAATTTGGATATGCTATTTTGGAGTCAATCTATTAGGAATAGGACTACATAGTTATGGTTCATTTATATTAACATCTAATTTAATTCAAAAAGGGGGTTCTTACAAATAGGAATAAAATAGCAATAAATAAAATAGGAAAAAAAAAAGGGTGTACAACGCATATCAGATAAAATAAAAAAACTTTGTGTGAATTGACAAAGAGCCTGTCGAATCATATTCGACAGGCTCTTTGTCATTGTACTGTCGTACAACGAAAACTTTTGTAAATGATAAGATTTAGAAACTATCTATAAAAAGAATTAGATAGAATAACTTCAACCTTTTCAACTGATAGTGAAAGAACGAAATCGGGGTACATACCAATACCAAGTACGGGTAAAAAAATAGAGATCGAAAGAAATAACTCTCGCGGCCCGGAATCAAAAAAATAAGAGTCTGGACCATTAAATATCTTGTATCCATAAAACATTTGGCGTAACATAGATAATAAATAAATAGGAGTTAATATCATTCCAATTGCCATTACAAAAGTAATTGGGAGTTTTGTCATTAAAAGATATTTTGGACTAGTAATTAATCCAAAAAAAACTATTAATTCGGCAACAAAACCACTCATACCAGGTAATGCAAGGGAGGCCATCGAAAAGCTACTGAACATCGTGAATATTTTTGGCATGGGTATACCTATTCCGCCCATTTCGTCAAGATAAACAAGACGTATTCTATCATAAGTTGTTCCGGCCAAGAAAAAAAGTGCCGCGCCAATAAATCCATGAGAAATTATTTGTAAAAGGGCTCCGTTGAGTCCCATATCTGTGATAGAACCAATTCCTATAATTATGAAACCCATATGAGATACAGAGGAATAGGCTATTCTTTTTTTTAAATTCCGTT